CAGCAATGCAATTTCAATCAGTATCTAAAAGAAAGAAGTGTTACATAATTCGTTTCTTCTTTTCTCATTCCTTAATCTATACAGAACCATGTGCCATTCAAGATCATTAATTCCTGCAGTATAGAATTTATTTCCATTACTAACTTTATACGATAAACTAATGATCAAATAAAGTGTGAATCTAACGGGTTCGATTCCAATAATTTATTATAAATTCTAAAAAAAATTTAGAAGAAAGATAGATTATTATTATTAGATTTCTATTCCCGCCATTTCATTATATTATAGGCGATAGTATGGTTTTATAAAAAAAAAGGTTTTTTTTTGCTCGGCTAGAATCCTTGAATTTCAAAGAATTGGTTAGGTTAGTAGTACAATAAACTAACAGCAGTAGATAGTATTTTATGAAAGAAACACAACAAACAATAATTCGAATGATCTATATTTGTAATGCAAACATTGTTGCATTAGACATGGTTGCATCAGAGCCTACTCAAACTCAATAAAGGTTTTATTTTGGAAAGTTATCTACTATCTATTCTATCATGCAATAACTTTTTTCTTCTCATTCAATATATTATGTCAATTGATGAGCATACTAATTAATACTAAATAAATAATAATACTAAATAAATAATAACTAATAACGAGTTAAAATAAAAGTAAAAAAAGGGTGTTATGTTATAAGGCTCTTGTTCCAAACAAAATATCAAAAAAATGGAATACAATTGAAAAAGAAAAGATCCAAATTACTAATATATATAAAAGATCCAAATTACTAATATATATAATATATATTAGTAATTTTAGTAATGACCCCATATTATAATATTTTTATTGAAAATATAAATGATTGAAAATAGGATTTCATTTAATTTAAAGAGAGTTTCATTTTTAATTTAGAAATGAAGTTCCATGTTATTTTGACATTCCTTTATTCAAGATACTTTATTCAAGAGTTGCTCGAGAAATCGGTTGAGTCAGAATCGTAGGATGAATAGATGTCAAAGAGGATAATTTTTTTTTTATTTCTGTCACTATTGTTTGTGCTGTCTATAATGAAATGAATAATGAATGATAAATGAAATCAAAAGCTTTCAATTCAATTGGGACTCATTTTGTCAATTGGTCTTTTTATTATCTTATATTTTTCAAGATAAGAAACTTAGGTAAGTGTTTCATAACTAAACATATGTATAAATAGAACGTATCCCATTTAGTTCCTTCATGCCTACTATAACTAGTTATTTCGGTTTTCTACTGGCGGCTTTAACTATAACCTCAGCTCTATTTATTGGTCTGAGCAAGATACGTCTTATTTGAAATTGATTGAATGAACAATTCATAAAAATGTTTTTATGAGATATCCAGGTAGTCCATAGTTCCTTCCCATGTGAATTGTAATTCTTGATTATTGAGATTCGTGGGCGATTTGGATTACTATTTAGAGATAGATATTTCCCCCCCCTTTTTTTTTACCTACCTTAAAAAAAAAAAAATAAAAAAATGATTGAAGTTTTACTATTTGGAATCGTGTTAGGCCTAATTCCTATTACTTTGGCTGGATTATTCGTAACTGCGTATTTGCAATACAGACGCGGCGATCAGTTGGACCTTTGATTAAGTAAGAGCTCATCTCTTTTTAAATAACATCTCTTTTTTTTATTGACCTCCTGCGGATTAAAGAAAGGAGGAGGTCAAATTAGGGTTGCTGCTCTAGTTAGTCAAGTTATTTACTTGTAATTCGACCCAAGAAGAACAGAAGCACGCTCTGTAGGATTTGAACCTACGACATCGGGTTTTGGAGACCCGCGTTCTACCGAACTGAACTAAGAGCGCTTTCTTTCTTATCCCAATATAAAGGGCTGTATGTAAATAAAAGAATTTTATTTGTAACCCCCACTTTGGATACATATAGTATCATAAAGCATTATGTTATGTATGTCTAATTTTTATTTATCTCAATGGATCCTTCATTACTGCACATGGGAGAAGTAATAGATAGGGATGACAGGATTTGAACCCGTGACATTTTGTACCCAAAACAAACGCGCTACCAAGCTGCGCTACATCCCTTTCAATTGGCCTATAGTGTCATTGTAGAGAATCCCCATCTTGTTTTCCACATCGTGATTTCTCCCATTGATATACAATTGCTCTTGTCATTTCTTTTTCGTCTTATATAACAATATAACATATAATAAAAGAAAAAAGAATCAAATCGATCAAATAGATATAATATAATTAACAATATAATAAAAAATATAAATCTAAAAATCGGTAATGTTCAGAAAATAAAGTGAGTGGACGCTTTTTTCTGTTGTAAAGAAAGTAAAATATCATCAACAACGACATGTGTATCTGATCATATATGTATTACAATAAAAAAGGAGGACTTTCAATGCGAGATTTAAAAACATATCTCTCCGTGGCACCTGTGTTAAGCACTCTATGGTTCGGGTCTTTAGCAGGCCTATTGATAGAGATTAATCGTTTATTCCCAGATGCGTTAACATTCCCCTTTTTTTCATTCTAGTTGGGGATGAAGAAGATTATAGATAGAAAAAATTATCTGTGACTAACCCTTTTTGTTTTGTTCTTTCTTTCAGTTTTTTAGGATAAAAAAGAAGGAAAGAGAAAGAATCAAAAAAGATTCATCCGCAACGAAACTCAGGTTCACGCTGAATTAATAGAGGGAGAACAAAAATGTAAATGTAAAGTAAATAATAAAGGTCGCGGACAACAAACGCATACAGGATACTTAAATGAAATACTATAACTAAAACTAATGGATAGTTAGAAATCATCGTATTACTTATATTCTCTATTGATTTGATTGCAATGAAATATTTAATAATTGGGTTTCGAGTCAGCAACTTCTTTTTTTCTTCTTCGTTTCGAAAATAGAGGAGTTGGGTGAATAAAAAAAAAGGGGGTTTATGGCCAAGGGTAAAAATGTCAGAGTAAAGGTTATTTTGGAATGTAACAGTTGTGTCCGAAACGATATTAATAAGGAATCGCGGGGCATTTCCAGATATATTACTCAAAAGAATCGACACAATACGCCTAGTCGATTGGAATTGAGAAAATTTTGTCCCTATTGTTACAAGCATACGATTCATGGGGAGATAAAGAAATAGATAAAATGTAACGCGTTTGTAACCCCTCCAAGGAACAGCAATAAATTACATAATAATAAAATATTAATATAAAAATTTAATAATAAATTATAAAAATAAAACAACCCAATCCTATTTCATCCTATTTTGGTAGGATCGCAAATGAAATTCGAATTAAGAAATACGATTTAAAAGATAAGGAATAAACCATGGATAAATCCAAGCGACTTTTTCTTAAATCCAAGCGATCTTTTCGTAGGCGTTTGCCCCCAATTGGATCGGGGGATCGAATTGATTATAGAAACATGAGTTTAATTAGTCGATTTATTAGTGAACAAGGAAAAATATTATCTAGACGAGTGAATAGATTGACTTTGAAACAACAACGATTAATTACTATTGCTATAAAGCAAGCTCGTATTTTATCTTTGTTACCCTTTCTTAATAACGAGAAACAATTTGAGAGAACTGAATCGACTCCTAGAACCACGGGTCCTCGAATTAGAAATAAATAGATAGGCTATTCCTCAATTGCAATTGAATCAAAATTTCAATATGAACCCCAACTCAGATTTATATTTTGTTCGAAAAATTGGAGAACCCCGATTGGATTGTCACATCATAAGAAAAAATGGCTTTTTTTTTTTAATGTGTTGATTCATTTTTACTATATTTCTCTTATTTATATTAATTTCTACTCTACCTTCCCGGAGCTCATTCTCCGGGGCCCCACTTAAATCATTACGGTGGATTCCTTCTAATCTTCTTATTTAAGGATCTGATTGGAAATCATGTAAAGACAATTTGTATTTGATATGGCTATTTGTGCAAGTATTTTACGATTAAGAAGCAACTGTCTCTTATACAGATCATGTATGGATCTGCTATAACTATAGGATACCCCAATCTCACGAATTGCTGCATTTATCCGAGTAATCCACAAACGACGAAAATTTCTCTTTTGCCTGCCCCTATCCCGATGAGCAGAACTCAAGGCTCTCATTTTCTGTTGAATAGTATTTCGAGTAAGTCGTGAATGAGTCCCTCGAAAGGTTGATGCAAATAAACGAATTTTTATTCTACGTCTCCGAGCTATATACCCTCGTCTAATTCTGGTCATTGAATCAAATTAAACTTTGATGAATAACTAATTGATTTATTTTCTTTCAGTTATTCTTTTTCCCTTTCCTGGTCTATTAATAACAAAACGGATTCTTCCAATGTATAAAAAAAAATTCCAATGGCTTTTGCTACTATGACCTTCCCAACCACCATTTTTCCAGGCATTTAACCTCGAAATAAGAAATTGTATTGATACTAGGTATCAACAAAAAAAATACTAAATTGTAACTCAAGTTGAGTATAGTATAAAGTATCAATAAATAGTAAAGCTAAATGGATAAATAAATAGTGGGTTCCATCGTTTCTATGGCTACTTCTTAAACGGTGAGGTCCTCTCTATACACCGGAGCCCCTTCCACCATTAATCAATGTTATTAGTAACTTGTACAGTTCACATTCTTTGACTCTACCCATGAATTGTACAGTAATAAGTCTTTTCACAATGAGATCTACCCATACAGTAACGGTATTTAATTACAAAGGTTGGCTAGGTAGCTGACCCTGTATAGTCCGTTCTTGCAAGAGTAGGAGCCTAATTCTTTTGCTTCTAAAATATGATTTCCCCCGCTTAATGGATAACCATTTGCTACCACTGGGGAATTGCTTTTCATCTCCAATTGAGGTGATTGGATTTGCACCAATAGAAACCATAAATTTGATACGCAATGGAGGTTTTTTTCTATATTGATTGGAATTCTTCTATCCTATCCTATTCATTGGTACTGGTCATTGATACTGGAAAAAATTTTATTTTATTTTGTTCCGGCTCATGATCTGAACGGGTCGCACATACACCCGAGTACATGTTCCTCGACGCTGAGGACATCCCCGAAGAGCGGGGGATTTTGTTACATTTTTTATTGGCTGTCTTGTGTTTCTAATAAGTTGTTTAATAGTTGGCATACTTAATGGTATAGAAAATGGGCTGGTTTAGATCAATCCTAACCAGATGATTATGAATTCTTTCTATTTTCTTTTTTTTTTTTACTTTACGCAGATAAAATATTCAATTTAGATTCATCCAAATTATGGTTCGAAATGGATGGAATCGCAGATTTACGTGAAATCCCCGGCATTTTCGATCGCTACCAGATCAACAATTCCATGAGCTTGGGCTTCTGTTGCTGACATAAAAACGTCCCTTTCCATGTCTTCGGATACAACCCATAAGGGGTTACCCGTTCTTTGTACATAAACCCTTGTGAGGGTTTCGCGTAGTTTCAGAAGTTCTTCCGCTTCTAGGACAAATTCTCCTGTTTGTGCCTCATAAAAAGAACTCGCAGGTTGATGGATCATTACCCTGATGATATAACATAATGAATGTTTCCGCGATCTCGTACGATTGATTGGACTAGGCAAAAAGATTAAAGAATAACAAGAAAAAATAAGTATATATATATAATTGAACAACCGTACAGGCATTTTTTGTGCATTGCATACGGCTCCACAATGGACTTTTTACGTTCGTTGAGCAAAAAACGAAATAGGATCCATCAGACCCAAATCGTTAAGTGATCCATTTACCACCCTTCTTTTCGTGGGAGTTCCAAAATACTATGATGGTTCCGTTGCTTTCTATATTTATGATTTATCTCATATGTGATTCAGCAATCCCAAAGTTTCTTTTTGATCCGATCAAATAAAAAAAAAGTAAAAAAAAAAAAAACGATCTTGTTTTTTTTTTCATTCGAGTATTCTTTCATATTTCATAACATAAATATTGGAACAGAGGCTTCTGGCGTGAAAAATAAAAGTTTGTGACGCTGAAATGAAGCCCGGATAGATAAGATCAAATCATAAATACCCTTTGTCTCATATTACTCGCCCGATATATAATCCCATGTTCTGAAAAAACAATAATGGTTTGTTCATATCGAACTCGAAGTGCCATGCTATTATTACTTAAATATTATCTTACAAATTCTTATTTATATTAAAATATTAAATATGGCGAAGGCATAGTTTTCTTTTTTCTTTCAAACAAAAAACTCATTGGCGCCAAGCGTGAGGGAATGCTATACGTTTCGTAATTTCTCCTCCGACCAGGATGAAAGATCCCATTGAAGCGGCTAATCCCATGCATATTGTATGCACATCTGGTGGCACAAATTGCATAGTATCATAAATTGCGACTCCGGGTATTACCCACCCGCCGGGGGAGTTTATAAACAAATAAAGATCTCTGGTCTCATCCTCTATACTGAGATATACCATCAGGCCAATAAGTTGGTTTGAGATCTCGCTATCAACTTCTTGACCTAAAAAAAGTAATCTTTCTCGATGAAGTCGGTTGATTAGGACAAAATTTTATCCCTTAGGAACCGTACACGCGCCTTTGGATGCATACGGTTCAAAAAAAAAGAATCAATGTATTGTATTGATTCTACCCTCCTTTACTTTTTTTATAGTAGGACTTTTCTACCTCCTAATGAAGGGGCTTTTTCTTCGATTTTTTTTTAAGAAAGATTTTTTTTGCTCGAATCTCTGTCAAAAATAAAAGAATCCACTAAACTTATCGAATTAACCTCTCATTGATGTATTGTTTCATCGAAATCGAATCCAAATTACGATGTAATTTTCTTGTTCCTGAATGGGCCTCCTCAATTATTTTAGGTTTATGTTCTACTCCGGGTAAATATCTGCCCGATTTCAATTTGCACATATAGGACAAATGCTCCCAATACCACTTTTACTTTTTTCAATTAATTTCGTGCCTTTCTTACAACAAATACGCGATGTAGTCAAAATATTATTTCATTGATTGGCAGTTTGAGATCGCCCATATGCTATCAAGTAATCACTTATGATACAAGTGGTAATCATACATATATTACCAATTGGGTATTTTCTGAACGGAGCCTGGATACTTCATTTTATTGGATTGGTCCAACCAAGCCAACCATAAATTTTGATAATTGATAATATTAATATTGATTTCGACCCCCTCAAAAATGGATCTAATTGCATTTCACGCTCCAAATTATTGATGGTTCAAACAATCTTTTTTGGGCGAAACAGAGGGTATCTCGATCGGGGGAGAGAACGGGGAAATCCCATATGACCCAATATGTCTGACAAGTCGCACTATACGTCAACCCAAATTGCATCTTCCTCTCCAGGACTCCGAAAAGGTACTTTTGGAACACCAATAGGCATCAACTGAAAGAAAGGGGGTTAAGTACTATATTTTACTTTGATGTGGAAACGTAATATTTTTATCCCTGGATATTACCAAATAGTAAGACGAAATTAATATACAAATGGGTCGGGCTCTTCGAATGATGAACAAGTATCTACGCATTCGCTCATAGAAAATGGGACCAATCCCCCATTGCGTATTGGTACTTATCGGGTATAGAATAGATCTGCTTATCTTTGTTCCGATGAACAGAATTGTTCCATTATTCCCAACGAAAGAAATGGAATTCAATATTCAATAATATGAACCCTTTTTCCAAAATAATCCACTGAAAGGGAGAGGTCCATAGCATAGTCTTTTCCAATGCGATAAAGTTACATAGTGTCTATTTTTCTTTGATAAAGGGGTATTTCCATGGGTTTGCCTTGGTATCGTGTTCATACCGTCGTATTGAATGATCCCGGTCGGTTGATTTCTGTACATATAATGCATACAGCTCTCGTTGCTGGTTGGGCCGGTTCAATGGCTCTATACGAATTAGCCGTTTTTGATCCCTCTGACCCCGTTCTTGATCCAATGTGGAGACAGGGTATGTTCGTTATACCCTTCATGACTCGTTTAGGAATAACCAATTCGTGGGGCGGCTGGAGTATCACAGGAGGGACTATAACGAATCCGGGTATTTGGAGTTACGAGGGTGTGGCCGGGGCACATATTGTGTTTTCTGGTTTGTGCTTCTTGGCAGCTATCTGGCATTGGGTATATTGGGATCTAGAAATATTCTGTGATGAACGTACAGGAAAACCTTCTTTGGATTTGCCCAAGATCTTTGGAATTCATTTATTTCTTTCAGGATTAGCTTGCTTTGGGTTTGGTGCATTTCATGTAACAGGCTTGTATGGTCCTGGAATATGGGTATCTGATCCTTATGGACTAACCGGAAAAGTCCAATCTGTAAATCCTGCGTGGGGGGTAGAGGGTTTTGATCCTTTTGTTCCGGGAGGAATAGCCTCTCATCATATTGCAGCAGGTACATTGGGCATATTAGCGGGCCTATTCCATCTTAGTGTCCGCCCCCCCCAACGCCTATACAAAGGATTACGTATGGGTAATATTGAAACTGTCCTTTCCAGTAGTATCGCTGCTGTCTTTTTTGCAGCTTTTGTTGTTGCTGGAACGATGTGGTATGGCTCCGCAACTACCCCAATCGAATTATTTGGTCCCACTCGTTATCAATGGGATCAAGGATACTTCCAGCAAGAAATATATCGAAGGGTTGGTGCCGGACTAGATGAAAATCAGAGTTTATCAGAAGCTTGGTCTAAAATTCCAGAAAAATTAGCTTTTTATGATTACATTGGCAATAATCCAGCAAAAGGAGGTTTATTTAGAGCGGGCTCGATGGACAATGGGGATGGAATAGCGGTTGGATGGTTAGGACATCCTATCTTTAGAGATAAAGAAGGGCGTGAGCTTTTTGTACGCCGTATGCCTACTTTTTTTGAAACATTTCCAGTAGTTTTGGTAGACGGAGACGGAATTGTAAGAGCCGATGTTCCCTTTAGAAGGGCGGAATCTAAGTATAGTGTCGAACAAGTAGGAGTAACTGTTGAGTTCTATGGCGGCGAACTCGATGGAGTCAGTTATAGTGATCCTGCTACTGTGAAAAAATATGCTAGACGTGCTCAATTGGGTGAAATTTTTGAATTAGATCGTGCTACTTTGAAATCGGATGGTGTTTTTCGTAGCAGCCCAAGGGGTTGGTTCACTTTTGGACATGCTTCGTTTGCTTTGCTCTTCTTTTTCGGACACATTTGGCATGGTGCTAGAACCTTGTTCAGAGATGTTTTTGCTGGTATTGACCCAGATTTGGATGCTCAAGTGGAATTTGGAGCATTCCAAAAACTTGGAGATCCAACTACAAGGAGACAAGTCGTCTGATACAATACTGCTCTTGTATCTTTTGCCTCTATTATATTTTTATTATTTAACTTTGACATAGAGTACCAGAGAAATGTTGATTTGAATCACCGCCCTTTCTTTGACTTTTGACTCTTGTCCTTTCTTAATCTGGGAGATGATCCCAAATGAACAGGTGTGGAAGCTATAATTGTAAACCACGATCAATTTATGGAAGCATTGGTTTATACATTCCTCTTAGTCTCGACTCTAGGAATAATTTTTTTCGCTATATTTTTTCGAGAGCCGCCTAAGGTTCCGACTAAAAAGGCGAAATGATTTTTCATTATCTTACATTATCTTTATCTTTATCTAAATGGAAGTAAAGTAATGAGCCTCCCATATTGGGAGGCTCATTACTTTACTTCCATTTAGTCCCCGTGTTCCTCGAATGGATCTCGTAGTTGTTGAGAGGGTTGCCCAAAAGCGGTATATAAGGCGTACCCGGTAAAACTTACAAGTAAACCAGATATAAAGATGGCAACTAAGGTTGCTGTTTCCATTATTATCAAATTTAAAAACTATAACGGATCTATGATAAGATCCTTTATTTACAACGGAATAGTATACAAAGTCAACCGATCTCAACCAATGCAATAGGATTTATGGCTACACAAACCGTTGAGGATAGTTCTAGATCTGGTCCAAGACGAACTAATGCAGGGAGTTTATTGAAACCATTGAATTCAGAATACGGGAAAGTGGCTCCTGGGTGGGGAACTACCCCTTTGATGGGGGTCGCAATGGCTCTATTTGCGGTTTTCCTATCTATTATTTTGGAGATTTATAATTCTTCCGTTTTACTAGATGGAATTTCAATGAATTAGGTCCATAAAAATCATGAAGTCCTGGCTTTTCAATCCAAAATGAATTACTTAGGACTCTCATTTCTAGTCTATTCTGGCAGTTCGACCGTGAAATTCTTTTGTTTCTGTATTTCCGGAATATGAGTGTGTGACTTGTTATAATTGATCCTATTGATAGTACAGAGAATGGGTCTGTCATCTTGAGAGAGATGAGTTCTGCTTCGTCGGATATTCATTTTTTTATCTGGAGCACGGAATATATGGAATAGATCGAGAAATATTTGAACTATGATTCATACCTACTATTTATACCTCGCGACTGGATAAAAAAAAAAATTAAAGATTGATTTTATCATTATAAATCGAAAGGGTTTTCTTCCTTAAAAATTTGGTTTCTGTTTAGTTGTTTATTTTGACCAATGGACAAATAAAATTCCGAATTTTTAGTCATTAAATCTATTAATTGAATACGTGGTGATGATCAAACGGTTCTTACTCAGAGAACCTTTGGGCTTAGCTTGGGGGCTTTATTCAACATCGTGGTTCTAGTATGAATCTGAGGTTTCGATTGATTCATAGGGTCTCAACAAGAGAATTCCTATAAAAAAAAAAAAAATTCAGAATTCGATACAAATAAAAACAATAAAATAAATAAAATAGGGACAAAGAAGATTCAAGAAGCCTGTAGCTATTAACATAAAGACGAATGAGCTGGCTTGATATTTTGGCATTATCATCACAAAGAAAAGCTTGAGGATTTTTTCCTTCGTATCTTCAGAGAGGATTTAATCCGGGGAATAATAATAAATTCAAAAATTTCTATTAATATTCGTTACAACCAGTATTTGGGTGTTTCTGCTTGAGCTGTACGAGATGAAATTCTCATATACAGTTCTCCGAGGGGGAGTTCTCTTGGTTTACCTATCTCAATAAAGTATATGATTGGTTCGAAGAGCGTCTAGAGATTCAGGCGATTGCAGATGATATAACTAGTAAATATGTTCCTCCTCATGTCAACATATTTTATTGTCTAGGGGGAATTACACTTACTTGTTTTTTAGTACAAGTAGCCACGGGGTTTGCCATGACTTTTTACTATCGTCCGACCGTTACCGAGGCCTTTGCCTCTGTTCAATACATAATGACTGAAGCCAACTTTGGTTGGTTAATTCGATCAGTTCATCGATGGTCGGCAAGTATGATGGTCCTAATGATGATCTTGCACGTATTTCGTGTGTATCTGACTGGTGGGTTTAAAAAACCTCGCGAATTAACTTGGGTTACGGGTGTGGTTTTGGCTGTATTGACCGCATCTTTTGGTGTAACTGGTTATTCCTTACCTTGGGACCAAATCGGTTATTGGGCAGTCAAAATTGTAACAGGTGTACCTGATGCTATTCCTGTAATAGGATCCCCCTTAGTCGAGTTATTGCGCGGAAGTGCTAGTGTGGGTCAATCAACTTTGACACGTTTTTATAGTTTACACACTTTTGTATTACCCCTTCTTACTGCTGTATTTATGTTAATGCACTTCCCAATGATTCGTAAGCAAGGTATTTCCGGTCCTTTATAGAGAGAGAGGGCATATCATAGATATTTGTAATCAATCATATTCCATTTTTTGAAGGAACAAAAAAAAATAGTATTTTATTGCTATAAATATGGATTATTGAAAAGAATAAGACATGTGTTTGGATATTTCCTTTCAACTTCGCAATATTGTATTATTTGTTTGATACGAATAGTTGAAGTCGATTTTCCGAGGAGAATATGGATTATGGGAGTGTGTGACTTGAACTATTGATTGGCTCGCGCGGATATATGATCCGCCACATTGGAATTTACAACCAAATGTGTCTCCGTTCCAACCACCACGTAAGCCCCATACAGAGGATAGGCTGGTTTGCTTGAGGAGAATTTTTTCTATGATCAGACCCGAGTCGAGTCGCGCATAAATTGGCTCCGTAAGATCCAGTAAAATAAGTAAGTGATATGACATGATCCAGAATATGTTCTATCTATTCCACTTAATTTATACTTACTTAATAGTATGGAAATGTATTCATTTCCACTGCATTGATTCTTCGACCTATCATACTATCGGAGTGAAACAAAGGATCTAAAGAAGAACGGAGGCTAGACTCTATTAGTAACAAGTAAATCTTTTGTATGTAAGACGAGTTGAGAGATTTTGGGGGATAAACACCAATTGCAAGGCACGAGACGACCCAAAAAGCACTTGATCATAATCAAATTTGTAAGCCTACGTGGGTATTGAGCATTTACCTGTATGTAATTGTAAAAACTGAATTTTTTTCAATGGATAGTTGCAACTTCGGAAAATGGAATCCGGTC